GTCCCTGTAGCTTAAAACACCAAAGCATGGCACTGAAGATGCCAAGATGGCTGCCACATGCACCCAGAGACAAAAGACTTAGTCCTAACCTTACCGTTAATTTTTGCTAAATATATACATGCAAGTATCCGCGCCCCAGTGTAAATGCCCTTAATCTCTTATCAAGAAGAAAGGAGCGGGTATCAGGCACACCTAAACTGTAGCCCAAGACGCCTTGCTCAGCCACACCCTCACGGGCACTCAGCAGTAATTAACATTAAGCAATAAGTGAAAACTTGACTTAGTTATAGCAACACCAGGGTTGGTAAATCTTGTGCCAGCCACCGCGGTCACACAAGAGACCCAAATTAACCGTATACGGCGTAAAGAGTGGTATCATGTTATCTCAACAACTAAGACCAAAGTACAACTAAGCTGTCATAAGCCCAAGATGTACCTAAGACCTCCCTTAAAACGATCTTAGCGTCTATTGATCAATTTAACTCCACGAAAGCTAAGGTACAAACTGGGATTAGATACCCCACTATGCTTAGCCCTAAATCTTGATGCCCCATCATACTAAAGCATCCGCCCGAGAACTACGAGCACAAACGCTTAAAACTCTAAGGACTTGGCGGTGCCCTAAACCCACCTAGAGGAGCCTGTTCTATAATCGATAACCCACGTTACACCCGACCGCCCCTTGCCAGAGCAGCCTACATACCGCCGTCGCCAGCTCACCTCCCCTGAGAGTCCAACAGTGAGCACAATAGCCTAAACCCGCTAATAAGACAGGTCGAGGTATAGCCTACGGGGCGGAAGAAATGGGCTACATTTTCTAAAATAGAAAATTCACGAAAGGGGGCATGAAACTGGCCCCCCGAAGGCGGATTTAGTAGTAAAGCGGGACAATATAAGCCCCCTTTAAACCGGCCCTAGGGCACGTACATACCGCCCGTCACCCTCCTCACAAGCTACAACCCCACAATACCTAATACAACTCCTAGCTGAAGATGAGGTAAGTCGTAACAAGGTAAGTGTACCGGAAGGTGCACTTAGCATACCAAGACGTAGCTAAAAACTAAAGCATTCAGCTTACACCTGAAAGATATCTGCCACCCACCAGATCGTCTTGAAGCCAACTCTAGCCCGACTACATAACTAAAACGTTAATTAAAAATTCACTTAATTTCTAAAACTAAAACATTCTTTAAACTTAGTATAGGTGATAGAAAAGATATTCTGGCGCGATAGAGATCTCGTACCGTAAGGGAAAGATGAAATAACAATGAAAAACAAAGCAATAAATAGCAAAGATAAACCCTTGTACCTTTTGCATCATGATTTAGCAAGAACAACCAAGCAAAACGAACTTAAGCTTGCCACCCCGAAACCTGAGCGAGCTACTTGCGAGCAGCTATCTATGAGCGAACCCGTCTCTGTTGCAAAAGAGTGGGATGACTTGCTAGTAGAGGTGAAAAGCCAACCGAGCCAGGTGATAGCTGGTTGCCCGTGAAATGAATCTAAGTTCTCTCTTGATTTTACTTCCCCGGATATAATTTTAACCCTGATGTAAACAAATCAAGATCAATTTAAAGGGGGTACAGCCCCTTTAAAAAAGAAGACAATCTCCACTAGCGGATAACTACCCAAACCCTACCCAACCGTGGGCCTTCAAGCAGCCATCAACAAAGAGTGCGTCACAGCTCTACACACAAAAAATTTAACAAATAAGACGAATCCCTTCACACTAACGGACTAACCTATGTTAATAGGAGAATTAATGCTAAAATGAGTAACTAGGGATTTCCTCCCTCCCAAGCGCAAACTTACATCCTTACATTATTAACAGATCATAAGCTAATACCCCAAGTCCAACAAGATTATAATATTAACTCCATTCTGTTACCCCAACTCAGGTGCGCTTACTAGAAAGATTAAAATCTGTAAAAGGAACTAGGCAAACTCAAGGCCCGACTGTTTACCAAAAACATAGCCTTCAGCCAACCAAGTATTGAAGGTGATGCCTGCCCAGTGACATAATGTTTAACGGCCGCGGTATCCTAACCGTGCGAAGGTAGCGCAATCAATTGTCCCATAAATCGAGACTTGTATGAACGGCTAAACGAGGTCTTAACTGTCTCTTACAGATAATCAGTGAAATTGATCTCCCTGTTCAAAGGCAGGGATAACCCCATAAGACGAGAAGACCCTGTGGAACTTAAAAATCAACAGCCACTGCCCATAGACCTAAACCTAACAGGCCCACAATTACCATAATGCTGGCTGACATTTTTCGGTTGGGGCGACCTTGGAGAAAAGCAAATCCTCCAAAAATAAGACCACACCTCTTAACCAAGAACTACCCCTCAACGTGCTAACAGTAACCAGACCCAATATAATTGATAAATGGACCAAGCTACCCCAGGGATAACAGCGCAATCTCCTCTAAGAGCCCACATCGACGAGGAGGTTTACGACCTCGATGTTGGATCAGGACATCCTAATGGTGCAACCGCTATTAAGGGTTCGTTTGTTCAACGATTAACAGTCCTACGTGATCTGAGTTCAGACCGGAGTAATCCAGGTCGGTTTCTATCTATGACGAACTCCCCCTAGTACGAAAGGACCGGGGAAGTGGGGCCAATACTACAAGCACGCCCCCTCTTTAAGTAATGAATTCAACTAAATTACTAAAAGACCTTCACCCCTTTACACCCTAGAAAAGGGTCAGCTAGCGTGGCAGAGCTCGGCAAATGCAAAAGGCTTAAGCCCTTTACTCAGAGGTTCAAATCCTCTCCCTAGCCTCCTCAAAACATAACTCATGACTAAATCCTCCACCCTAACTTACCTCGTCATATCCCTATCCTATGCAATCCCAATTCTAATTGCAGTAGCCTTCCTGACACTCGTCGAACGCAAAGTGCTAAGCTACATGCAAGCTCGAAAGGGTCCAAACATTGTAGGCCCATTCGGACTATTACAACCTGTAGCTGACGGAATTAAACTATTTATCAAAGAGCCAATTCGACCATCCACCTCCTCTCCGATCCTTTTCGTTATAACACCCATACTCGCCCTTCTCCTAGCAATTACCATCTGAATCCCCCTTCCATTACCATTCTCTCTCACTGACCTAAACCTCGGCCTTCTATTTCTACTAGCTATATCCAGCCTGGCAGTATACTCAATTTTATGATCAGGCTGAGCCTCAAACTCAAAATACGCCCTAATTGGAGCCCTGCGGGCAGTAGCACAAACCATCTCCTACGAAGTAACATTAGCAATCATTCTCCTATCTGTAATTGTATTAAGTGGAAATTACACCCTAAACACCCTTGCCACTACCCAAGAACCCTTATACCTAATTTTCTCATCCTGGCCCCTCGCAATAATATGATACATTTCAACACTTGCTGAAACAAATCGTGCACCATTTGATCTCACAGAGGGGGAATCAGAATTAGTGTCAGGCTTCAATGTAGAATATGCCGCAGGCCCATTCGCCCTATTTTTCCTAGCTGAATACGCAAACATTATACTAATAAACACACTAACTGCCATTTTATTCCTCAACCCAAGCTGCTTAAATCCCCCACATGAATTGTTCCCCATCATTCTAGCTACCAAGGTCTTACTCCTTTCCTCTGGCTTCTTATGAATCCGTGCCTCCTATCCACGATTTCGTTATGACCAACTCATACACCTTCTTTGAAAAAACTTCCTACCTTTAACACTAGCACTATGTCTTTGACACACCAGCATACCAATCTGCTACGCAGGCCTCCCTCCTTACTTAAGGAAATGTGCCTGAACGTAAAGGGTCACTATGATAAAGTGAACATAGAGGTATACCAGCCCTCTCATTTCCTAAAAACCTTAGAAAAGTAGGAATCGAACCTACACAAAAGAGATCAAAACTCTCCATACTTCCTTTATATTATTTCCTAGTAAGGTCAGCTAATCAAGCTATCGGGCCCATACCCCGAAAATGATGGTTTAACCCCTTCCCCTACTAATGAACCCTCATGCAAAATTAATCTTCTACATAAGCCTACTTCTAGGAACAACCATTACAATTTCAAGTAACCACTGAATAATAGCCTGAACCGGCCTAGAAATCAATACTCTCGCCATCATCCCACTCATCTCAAAATCCCACCACCCCCGAGCTATCGAAGCTGCAGTCAAATACTTCCTAGTACAAGCAGCCGCCTCAGCCCTAGTCCTATTTTCAAGCACAATCAATGCATGACACACAGGACAATGAGACATCACTCAACTAACCCACCCAACATCATGTCTTTTACTAACAACAGCAATTGCAATAAAACTCGGACTCGTCCCCTTCCACTTTTGATTTCCAGAAGTCCTCCAAGGATCAACTTTAACTACTGCCCTCCTACTATCAACAATAATAAAATTCCCACCAATTACCATTCTATTTTTAACTTCCCACTCCCTTAACCCAACTCTACTGACCACCATAGCCATCGCCTCAGCAGGTTTAGGGGGCTGAATAGGTCTAAACCAAACACAAATTCGAAAAATCCTAGCTTTCTCCTCTATCTCCCACCTAGGCTGAATAACTATTATTATCATCTACAACCCAAAACTCACCCTACTAACATTCTACCTATATTCACTAATGACAGCCACTGTATTCCTCAGCTTAAACACAATTAAAGTCTTAAAACTATCAACAATAATAACTTCCTGGACAAAAACACCCATACTAAATGCAACCCTTATATTAACCCTTCTTTCACTAGCAGGTCTACCACCACTTACAGGCTTTCTTCCAAAATGACTAATTATTCAAGAACTAACTAAACAAGAAATAACTACAACAGCCACAATCATCGCCATACTATCCCTCCTAGGATTATTCTTTTACCTTCGCCTAGCATACTACTCAACAATTACTCTCCCCCCAAATTCCACAAACCACATAAAACAATGACATACCAATAAGTCAACAAACCCCCTACTTGCCATCCTGGCTTCCTTGTCAATTTGCTTATTGCCACTCTCCCCCATAATCCTCACTACCATTTAGAAACTTAGGATAACTAAACCGAAGGCCTTCAAAGCCTTAAACAAGAGTTAAACCCTCTTAGTTTCTGCTAAGATCCGCAGGATACTAACCTGCATCCTCTGAATGCAACCCAGACACTTTAATTAAGCTAGGACCTTCTCTAGACAGATGGGCCTCGATCCCATAAAATTCTAATTAACAGCTAGATGCCTAAACCAACAGGCTTCTGTCTATCAGACCCCGGTACACTTTTAATGCACATCGATGAGCTTGCAACTCAACATGAATTTCACCACAGGGCCGATAAGAAGAGGAATTGAACCTCTGTAAAAAGGACTACAGCCTAACGCTTTAACACTCAGCCATCTTACCTGTGACTTTTATCAACCGATGACTATTCTCAACCAACCACAAAGATATCGGCACCTTATACCTAATCTTCGGCGCATGAGCTGGTATGGTCGGAACCGGTCTCAGCCTACTCATTCGTGCAGAATTAGGCCAGCCCGGAACCCTTTTAGGAGATGACCAAATCTACAATGTCATTGTCACCGCCCACGCCTTTGTAATGATTTTCTTCATAGTAATGCCAATTATAATTGGTGGTTTTGGAAATTGACTAGTCCCACTTATAATTGGTGCCCCTGACATAGCATTCCCTCGCATAAATAACATGAGCTTCTGACTACTGCCCCCATCATTCTTACTACTGCTAGCGTCATCTACAGTAGAAGCTGGAGCAGGTACAGGATGAACAGTATACCCCCCACTCGCTGGTAACCTAGCCCACGCTGGAGCCTCCGTAGACCTAGCTATCTTCTCCCTCCACCTAGCAGGTGTCTCCTCTATTCTAGGGGCTATTAACTTTATTACAACTGCCATTAACATAAAACCCCCAGCTCTCTCTCAATACCAAACACCCCTATTTGTATGATCAGTACTTATTACCGCTGTCCTACTCTTACTTTCTCTTCCAGTCCTTGCTGCAGGCATTACCATACTACTAACTGACCGAAATCTAAACACTACATTCTTTGACCCTGCTGGAGGAGGAGACCCAATCCTATATCAACATCTTTTCTGATTCTTCGGTCACCCAGAAGTTTACATCCTAATCCTACCAGGTTTCGGAATCATTTCTCATGTTGTAGCCTACTACGCAGGCAAAAAAGAGCCATTCGGATACATAGGAATAGTATGAGCTATATTATCTATCGGCTTCCTAGGCTTTATTGTCTGAGCCCACCACATATTCACAGTGGGAATAGACGTAGACACCCGAGCATACTTCACATCCGCTACTATAATTATCGCCATTCCAACCGGCATTAAAGTATTCAGCTGACTAGCTACCCTACACGGAGGAACTATCAAATGAGATCCCCCAATATTATGAGCCCTAGGCTTTATTTTCCTCTTTACCATTGGTGGACTTACAGGAATCGTACTAGCAAACTCTTCACTGGATATCGCCCTACACGATACATACTATGTAGTTGCTCACTTCCACTACGTTCTTTCAATAGGGGCCGTATTTGCCATCTTAGCAGGATTCACCCACTGGTTCCCCCTATTCACAGGATACACACTACACACTACATGAACTAAAGCACACTTCGGAGTAATATTTACAGGTGTCAACCTAACCTTCTTCCCCCAACACTTCCTAGGCTTAGCTGGCATGCCACGCCGATACTCCGACTACCCCGATGCATACACCCTATGAAATACTACATCCTCTATCGGCTCATTAATCTCAATAACCGCTGTAATCATGCTGATATTCATCATCTGAGAAGCTTTCACATCAAAGCGCAAAGTCCTACAACCAGAACTAACTACCACTAACATTGAATGAATCCATGGCTGCCCCCCTCCATATCACACATTCGAAGAACCAGCCTTTGTCCAAGTTCAAGAAAGGAAGGAATCGAACCCTCACATGTTGGTTTCAAGCCAACCGCATCAAACCACTTATGCTTCTTTCTTATGAGATGTTAGTAAACCAATTACATAGTCTTGTCAAGCCTAAATCACAGGTGAAAACCCTGTACATCTCCCATGGCCAACCACTCACAATTTGGTTTCCAAGACGCTTCATCCCCTATCATAGAAGAACTCGTCGAATTCCACGACCACGCGCTAATAGTCGCACTAGCAATCTGCAGCTTAGTCCTCTACTTATTAGCACTCATGCTTATAGAAAAACTATCCTCAAATACTGTTGACGCACAAGAAGTAGAACTAATCTGAACAATCCTACCAGCCATCGTACTCATCTTACTTGCACTGCCATCCTTACAAATCCTCTACATAATGGACGAAATTGATGAACCCGACCTCACCCTAAAAGCTATCGGACATCAATGATACTGAAGCTACGAGTACACAGATTTCAAAGACCTGTCATTCGACTCATACATAATTCCAACAACAGAACTCCCACTAGGACATTTTCGACTTCTAGAAGTCGACCACCGAGTCGTAGTCCCCATAGAATCCCCCATTCGCATTATCGTCACTGCCAGCGACGTCCTCCACTCTTGAGCCATCCCCACCCTAGGAGTAAAAACTGATGCAATCCCTGGACGACTAAACCAAACATCATTCATCACAACCCGACCAGGAATCTTTTATGGTCAATGCTCAGAGATCTGTGGGGCAAACCACAGCTACATACCAATCGTAGTAGAATCAACCCCTCTTACCCACTTCGAGAATTGATCTTCACTACTATCATCCTAATCATTAAGAAGCTATGCATCAGCACTAGCCTTTTAAGCTAGAGAAAGAGGACCAACCACCCCCTCCTTAATGGTATGCCCCAACTCAATCCCAATCCATGATTCTTCATCATGCTAATATCATGATTAACATACTCCTTAATTATCCAACCCAAAATTCTATCACTAACACCTACCAATACTCCCTCTAATAAAACATCACCAACTACCAAAACTACTTCCTGAACCTGACCATGAACCTAAGCTTCTTTGACCAATTTACAAGTCCATGCCTACTAGGAATCCCACTAATCCTTCCCTCAATATTATTTCCCGCCCTACTACTCCCCACCCCCGATAACCGATGAATTACCAATCGCTTTGCCACCCTACAACTATGATTCTCCCACCTAATCACAAAACAATTAATAACACCCCTAAACAAAGCAGGACATAAATGGGCCCTAATCCTAACATCCCTCATAATATTCCTCCTCCTAATCAACCTGCTAGGCCTACTACCATACACCTTCACACCTACTACCCAATTATCAATAAACATAGCCCTCGCCTTCCCACTCTGATTGGCTACCCTCCTCACAGGACTACGAAACCAACCTTCCGCCTCCCTAGGCCATCTCCTTCCAGAAGGCACCCCCACCCCCCTAATTCCTGCCCTAATCATAATCGAAACTACCAGCCTCCTCATTCGCCCTCTAGCCCTAGGTGTCCGCCTTACAGCAAACCTCACAGCAGGTCACCTACTAATCCAACTTATTTCTACAGCCACCACAGCCCTACTTCCCCTCATCCCAGCTGTATCCCTCCTAACCGCATCAATCCTACTCCTCCTAACCCTACTAGAAGTAGCTGTCGCAATAATCCAAGCCTACGTTTTCGTTCTCCTACTCAGCCTATACTTACAAGAAAACATTTAATGGCACACCAAGCACACTCCTACCACATAGTAGACCCAAGCCCCTGACCCATTTTCGGGGCCGCAGCCGCCCTACTTACCACCTCAGGCCTGATTATATGATTCCATTACAACTCACTACAACTATTAACCCTAGGCCTACTCTCAATAATACTAGTCACACTACAATGATGACGAGACATCGTACGAGAAGGCACATTCCAAGGCCACCACACCCCTACAGTACAAAAAGGCCTCCGATACGGAATAATTCTGTTCATTACATCCGAAGCATTCTTCTTTCTAGGATTTTTCTGAGCATTCTTCCACTCCAGCCTAGTTCCCACCCCAGAACTCGGCGGACAATGACCACCGATAGGAATTAAACCCCTTAACCCGCTAGAAGTACCCCTACTAAATACAGCCATCCTACTAGCCTCAGGCGTCACCGTAACATGAGCTCACCATAGCATCACAGAAGGAAACCGAAAGCAAGCAATCCATGCACTAACCTTAACCATTCTACTAGGTTTCTACTTTACAACACTTCAAGCAATAGAATACTACGAAGCACCATTCTCAATTGCTGATGGCGTCTATGGCTCAACTTTCTTCGTTGCCACAGGATTCCATGGACTACATGTAATTATTGGATCCTCCTTCCTGTCAGTCTGCCTCCTACGCCTGATTAAATTCCACTTCACATCTAACCATCACTTTGGATTCGAAGCAGCAGCCTGATACTGACACTTCGTAGACGTTATCTGATTATTCCTCTACATAACCATTTACTGATGAGGATCTTGCTCTTCTAGTATATTAATTACAATTGACTTCCAATCTCTAGAATCTGGTGCAACCCCAGAGATGAGCAATAAACATAATCACATTCATATTAACCCTGTCCCTCGCCCTAAGCATCATCTTAACCACATTAAATTTTTGACTTGCCCAAATAAACCCAGACTCAGAAAAACTATCCCCATACGAATGCGGATTCGACCCACTAGGATCAGCCCGACTCCCATTCTCAATCCGCTTCTTCCTCAGTAGCAATCTTATTCCTACTATTCGACCTAGAAATCGCACTCCTACTCCCTCTCCCATGAGCAACTCAACTCTCATCCCCCACCATGACCTTAACCTGAACCTCCACCATCATTACCTTACTCACACTTGGACTGGTTTATGAATGAGCACAAGGAGGCTTAGAATGAGCAGAATAAACAAAGAAAGTTAGTCTAACCAAGACAGTTGATTTCGACTCAACAAATCATAGCCTGACCCTATGACTTTCTTTATGTCCCTCCTACACCTAAGCTTTTACTCAGCTTTCACCCTAAGTAGTCTAGGATTAGCCTTCCACCGAACACACCTAATTTCTGCCTTACTATGTCTAGAAAGTATAATACTATCAATATACATCGCCCTGTCGCTCTGACCAGTCGAAAACCAAGCAACATCATTCACCCTAATACCCGTACTCATACTAGCATTTTCAGCCTGCGAAGCTGGCACAGGCCTAGCAATACTTGTAGCCTCCACACGAACCCACGGCTCTGACCACTTACATAATCTAAACCTCTTACAATGCTAAAGATCATTCTCCCAACTATCATATTATTACCAACAGCCCTCCTATCACCCCCCAAACACTTATGAACAAACACCACCTCACATAGTCTCCTAATCGCCACCATAAGCCTACAATGACTTACCCCAACATACTATCCATATAAAAACCTGACCCCATGAACTGGCATTGACCAACTCTCATCTCCCTTGTTAGTCCTTTCCTGCTGACTCCTCCCACTCATAATCCTAGCAAGCCAAAACCACCTACAAAACGAACCTCTCACACGAAAACGAATCTTCATCATAGCCCTCATCACAATCCAACCATTCATCATCCTAGCATTCTCAACCACAGAATTAATACTATTCTACATCTCATTCGAAGCGACCCTAATCCCCACCCTAATTCTAATCACACGATGAGGAAACCAACCAGAACGCCTAAGCGCAGGCATCTACCTATTATTCTACACCCTAATCAGCTCCCTACCCTTACTAGTTACAATCCTCCACCTACACGCCCAAACCGGAACCCTCCACCTAATAATCCTAAACCTAACCCACCCCGCCCTCACCACTTCCTGAACTGACATCCTATCAAGCTTAGCCCTACTAATAGCATTCATAGTAAAAGCCCCCCTATACGGCCTACACCTGTGACTTCCAAAAGCCCATGTCGAAGCCCCAATCGCCGGATCCATATTACTAGCCGCCCTCCTCCTAAAACTAGGCGGCTATGGCATTATACGACTTACAATATTCATAGGCCCTCTGTCAAATAACCTACACTACCCGTTCCTAACACTAGCACTATGAGGAGCACTAATAACCAGCTCAATCTGCCTCCGACAAACCGACTTAAAATCACTCATTGCCTACTCTTCCGTAAGCCACATGGGACTAGTCATCGCTGCATGCATAATTCAAACCCACTGATCATTCTCAGGAGCAATAATCCTCATAATCTCCCACGGATTAACCTCCTCAATACTATTCTGCTTAGCCAACACAAATTACGAACGCACACACAGCCGAATCCTTCTCCTAACACGAGGATTACAACCCCTACTACCACTAATAGCAACATGATGACTACTAGCAAACTTAACCAACATAGCACTACCACCAACCACCAACTTAATAGCAGAACTAACCATTATAGTCGCACTATTTAATTGATCCACCCTCACAATCATCCTCACCGGAACTGCTACTCTACTAACCGCCTCATACACCCTATTCATGCTACTAATAACTCAACGAGGAGTACTACCAAGCCACATCACATCAATCCAAAACTCCAACACGCGAGAGCACCTACTAATAACCCTACATATCATCCCCCTACTGCTCCTCATCCTAAAACCCGAACTAATCTCAGGAATCCCCTCATGCAAGTATAGTTTAACCCAAACATTAGATTGTGATTCTAAAAATAGAAGTTAAACCCTTCTTACCTGCCGAGGGGAGGTTCAACCAACAAGAACTGCTAATTCTTGCATCTGAGTTTAAAACCTCAGCCCCCTTAACTTTTAAAGGATAACAGTAATCCACTGGTCTTAGGAACCACCCATCTTGGTGCAAATCCAAGTAAAAGTAATGGAACTCGCACTACTACTAAACACCTCCATAACCCTAACACTAATAGTCATCCTCACACCAATCCTACTCCCCCTTCTATCAAAAACCTTTCAAAACTCCCCCGCCATCATCACCCGCACCGTTAAAACCGCCTTCCTAATTAGCCTAGTACCAATAACCCTGTTCCTATACTCCGGAACGGAAAGTATCACCTCCCACTGAGAATGAAAATTCATCATAAACTTTAAAATACCAATCAGCCTAAAAATAGACCAATACTCCATAATATTCTTTCCCATCGCATTATTCGTAACATGATCCATCCTCCAATTCGCAACCTGATATATAGCTTCAGAACCTTACATCACTAAATTCTTCTACTACCTCCTAATATTCCTAATTGCCATACTAACACTAACCATTGCTAACAACCTATTCCTACTATTCATTGGCTGAGAAGGAGTCGGAATTATATCTTTCCTGCTAATCGGTTGATGACAAGGACGAGCAGAAGCCAACACAGCTGCCCTCCAAGCCGTCCTCTACAATCGAATCGGAGACATCGGACTAATCCTAAGCATAGCATGACTAGCCTCAACCATAAATACATGAGAAATACAACAAACCTTCACCTCAACCCAAACCCCAACCCTCCCCCTACTAGGACTCATCCTAGCTGCAACAGGAAAATCCGCCCAATTCGGCCTCCACCCATGACTTCCAGCCGCTATAGAAGGCCCAACCCCAGTTTCCGCCCTACTACACTCAAGCACCATAGTAGTAGCCGGAATTTTTTTACTCATCCGCACCCACCCGATATTCACCAATAACAATATCGCCCTTACACTATGCCTATGCCTAGGAGCCCTATCTACGCTATTCGCTGCTACATGCGCAATCACACAAAACGATATCAAAAAAATTATTGCTTTCTCCACATCTAGTCAACTAGGACTTATAATAGTAACCATCGGACTAAACCTCCCACAACTAGCCTTCCTCCACATCTCAACGCACGCCTTCTTTAAAGCCATACTATTCCTCTGCTCAGGATCAATCATCCACAACCTAAACGGAGAACAAGATATCCGAAAGATAGGAGGACTACAAAAAATACTCCCCACAACAACATCCTGCTTAACCATTGGGAACTTAGCCCTAATAGGAACCCCATTCTTGGCAGGATTCTACTCAAAAGATTTAATCATTGAAAGCATAAACACATCATATCTAAACACCTGGGCACTCCTCCTCACCCTCCTAGCCACATCATTTACCGCAACCTACACTATCCGCATAACACTGCTAGTCCAAACAGGATTCACCCGAATACCTTCAACCACACCAATAAATGAAAACGACCCAACAATCACCAACCCAATCACTCGTCTAGCCCTAGGTAGCATTACAGCAGGCCTACTCATTACATCCTTCATTATCCCCACAAAAACCCCTCCAATAACCATACCAACAATCACAAAAACCGCAGCCATCATTGTCACAATCCTGGGCATTATTTTAGCCCTAGAACTCTCAAACATAACACATACCCTAACCTTGCCCAAACAAAATACCCTAACAAACTTCACCTCAACATTAGGATACTTCAACCCCCTATCCCACCGCCTCAACTCCACAAACCTCCTAAACAGCGGACAAAAACTTGCCTCCCACCTAATTGACTTATCCTGATACAAAAAAATGGGACCCGAAGGACTTGCTGACCTCCAACTCATAGCAACCAAAACCTCAACTACCTTTCATAACGGATTAATCAAAACCTACTTAGGATCATTCGCCCTATCAATCCTCCTTATCCTATCATCACATAGACCTTAAACCCAATGGCCCCAAACCTCCGAAAATCCCACCCTCTACTAAAAATCGTTAACAACTCCCTAATTGACCTCCCCGCCCCCTCAAACATCTCTGCCTGATGAAACTTCGGATCACTCCTAGGCATCTGCCTCATAACACAAATCCTAACCGGCCTCCTACTTGCCATACACTACACCGCAGACACAACCCTAGCCTTTTCATCCGTCGCCCACACATGCCGAAACGTACAATACGGCTGACTAATCCGCAACCTACATGCAAACGGAGCCTCATTCTTCTTCATCTGCATTTACCTTCATATTGGACGAGGCTTTTACTACGGCTCGTACCTGTACAAAGAAACATGAAACACAGGAGTCATCCTACTCCTAACCCTAATAGCAACTGCTTTCGTAGGATATGTACTCCCATGAGGCCAAATATCCTTCTGAGGAGCTACAGTCATCACCAATTTATTCTCAGCAATCCCATACATCGGCCAAACTCTAGTAGAATGAGCATGAGGTGGATTCTCCGTAGACAACCCAACACTAACCCGATTTTTTGCCCTACACTTCCTACTCCCATTCATAATCGCTGGTCTTACCCTAATTCATCTCACTTTCCTACACGAAACTGGCTCAAATAACCCACTTGGTATCGTATCAAACTGTGACAAAATCCCATTCCATCCCTACTTCTCACTCAAAGACATCCTAGGATTCATCATCATGTTCCTGTTCCTACTAACCCTTGCCCTATTCTCACCTAACCTGCTAGGAGACCCAGAAAACTTCACTCCAGCAAACCCCCTAGTTACACCTCCCCATATTAAACCTGAATGATACTTCCTATTTGCATRCGCCATTTTACGTTCAATCCCAAACAAATTAGGAGGAGTATTGGCCCTAGCAGCCTCCGTACTAGTCCTATTCTTAACCCCACTCCTCCATAAATCGAAACAACGTTCAATAACCTTCCGCCCTCTATCCCAACTCCTATTCTGAACCCTAGTCGCCAACCTCTTCATCTTAACCTGAGTAGGCAGCCAACCTGTAGAACACCCATTCATCATCATCGGACAACTAGCATCTCTCACCTACTTCACAATCCTCCTAATCCTATTCCCCATCACAGGGGCCCTAGAAAACAAAATACTTAACTACTAAACACTCTAATAGTTTATAAAAAACATTGGTCTTGTAAACCAAAGACTGAAGACTACCCCTCTTCTTAGAGTTCACCCAATGCAAATCAGAAAAAGAGGACTTAAACCTCTATCTCCAACTCCCAAAGCTGGTATTTTATACTAAACTATTCTCTGACCCCCCCCCCTAAACCGCCCGAATAGCTCCACGAGACAACCCCCGCACTAACTCTAACACCACAAATAAAGTCAATAACAACCCCCACCCGGCTACTAAAAACATCCCAGCCCCATACGAATAAAACATAGCCACCCCACTAAAATCCAACCGCACCGAAAACATTCCCCCACTATCAACAGTAACCACCCCAACCTTCCAACATTCAACCAACCCGCCAACAATCACACCAACAATCACCACCAAAACAAAACTAGCACCATACCCAACAACACGCCAATCCCCTCAAGCCTCAGGAAAAGGATCCGCCGCCAAAGACACAGAATAAACAAAAACCACCAACATTCCTCCCAAATACACCATAAATAACACTAACGACACAAAAGATACACCCAAACTCATCAACCATCCACACCCTGCAACAGAAGCTAACACCAAACCAACCACCCCATAATATGGAGAAGGATTAGACGCAACAGCCAAACCCCCCAACACAAAACACAACCCCAATAAAAGAACAAAATAAGTCATAGCAGTTCCTGCTTGGCTTTTTTCCAAGATCTATGGCCTGAAAAACCATCGTTGTCATACTTCAACCACAAGAACCATACCCCCCCCCTACCCCCCCCCACATCC